GCTAGCGTAGCTTAACGCAAAGCATAACACTGAAGATGTTAAGATGGGCCCTAAGAAGCTCCGCATGCACAAAGGCATGGTCCTGACCTTATTATCAGCTCTAACCCAACTTACACATGCAAGTCTCCGCAGCCCCGTGAGTATGCCCTCAATCCCCCACCCGGGGACAAGGAGCGGGCATCAGGCACAAATTTTAGCCCAAGACGCCCAGCCAAGCCACACCCCCAAGGGAATTCAGCAGTGATAGACATTAAGCCATAAGTGAAAACTTGACTCAGTCAGGGTTAAGAGGGCCGGTAAAACTCGTGCCAGCCACCGCGGTTAAACGAGAGGCCCTAGTTGATAGTATTACGGCGTAAAGGGTGGTTAAGGAAAGAGATAATAATAAAGCCAAATGGCCCTTTGGCCGTCATACGCTTCTAGGTGTCCGAAGCCCAACCCCACGAAAGTAGCTTTAATAAAACCCACCTGACCCCACGAAAGCTGAGAAACAAACTGGGATTAGATACCCCACTATGCTCAGCCATAAACCCAGACGTCGAACTACAATTAGACGTCCGCCAGGGTACTACGAGCATTAGCTTGAAACCCAAAGGACCTGACGGTGCCTTAGACCCCCCTAGAGGAGCCTGTTCTAGAACCGATAACCCCCGTTAAACCTCACCACTTCTAGCCACCCCAGCCTATATACCGCCGTCGCCAGCTTACCCTGTGAAGGCAATAAAAGTAAGCAAAATGGGCACAACCCAGAACGTCAGGTCGAGGTGTAGCGCACGAAGCGGGAAGAAATGGGCTACATTTTCTATCACAGAACACTACGGACATGCAACATGAAATAGTGCTTGAAGGAGGATTTAGTAGTAAAAAGGAAGCAGAGTGTCCTTTTGAACCCGGCTCTAAGGCGCGTACACACCGCCCGTCACTCTCCCCTGTCAACACGCATTAGAAATACATAATATCAAAGCACTGACAAGGGGAGGCAAGTCGTAACATGGTAAGTGTACCGGAAGGTGCACTTGGATTAAACCCAGGGTGTGGCTGAGTTAGTTAAGCATCTCACTTACACCGAGAAGACATCCATGCAAGTTGGATCACCCTGAGCCAAACAGCTAGCTTAATCACTAATTTTAACCCAACAATGTTTATAAAAGAACATGACCCACCCCTAAAAATTAAACCATTTTTTTACCTGAGTATGGGAGACAGAAAAGGTTCGCCCAAAGCAATAGAGAAAGTACCGCAAGGGAAAGCTGAAAGAGAAATGAAACAACCCATATAAGCACTAAAAAACAAAGATTCAACCTTGTACCTTTTGCATCATGATTTAGTAAGTATACTCAAGCAAAGAGGCCTTTAGTTTGAAACCCCGAAACCAGGTGAGCTACCCCGAGACAGCCTATATAAATTAGGGCTAACCCGTCTCTGTGGCAAAAGAGTGGGAAGAGCTCCGGGTAGAAGTGATAGACCTACCGAACCTGGTGATAGCTGGTTGCCTGAGAAATGGATAGAAGTTCAGCCCCGCATACCCCAGACCAAAACCCTAAACTTAAGGTAAATTTAAGGGAAATGTGCGAGAGTTAGTTAAAGGGGGTACAGCCCCTCTAACAAAGGATACAACCTTACCAGGAGGATAAAGATCATAATATTTAAAACAAACTGTTTTAGTGGGCCTAAAAGCAGCCATCTAAACAGAAAGCGTTAAAGCTCAAACAGAGTGAAGTTTATTATACCGATAAGAAATCTTATTCCCCTAAAGATATCAGGCTATCCCATGCCCGCATGGAAGAAATTATGCTAAAATGAGTAACAAGAAGACCTGTTCTTCTCCAAGCACAAGTGTAAACCAGATCGGACAAACCACTGGAAAATAACGAACTCAACCCAAGAGAGTACTGTGAACAATATAAAAACCAAGAAAAACTCACAACCAATTAATCGTTAACCCCACACTGGAGTGCTATTTTAAAGGAAAGACTAAAAGAAAGGGAAGGAACTCGGCAAACACAAGCCTCGCCTGTTTACCAAAAACATCGCCTCCTGCAAGTAGATTAAGTATAGGAGGTCCAGCCTGCCCAGTGACTACGGGTTCAACGGCCGCGGTATTTTGACCGTGCAAAGGTAGCGCAATCACTTGTCTTTTAAATAGAGACCTGTATGAATGGCTAAACGAGGGCTTAACTGTCTCCCCCTTCCAGTCAGTGAAATTGATCTATCCGTGCAGAAGCGGGTGTAATAATACAAGACGAGAAGACCCTTTGGAGCTTAAGGTACAAAATTTAACCACGTTAAACAACTACACAAAAAGCAAGAACTTAGTGGAACATAAAATTTTACCTTCGGTTGGGGCGACCGCGGAGGAAAAACTAGCCTCCGAGTGGAATGGGGTAAATCCCTAAAACCAAGAGAAACATCTCTAAGCCGCAGAACATCTGACCAATAATGATCCGGCCTTGTGGCCGATCAACGAACCAAGTTACCCTAGGGATAACAGCGCAATCCTCTCCCAGAGTCCATATCGACGAGGGGGTTTACGACCTCGATGTTGGATCAGGACATCCTAATGGTGCAGCCGCTATTAAGGGTTCGTTTGTTCAACGATTAAAGTCCTACGTGATCTGAGTTCAGACCGGAGCAATCCAGGTCAGTTTCTATCTGTAAAGCTACTTTTCCTAGTACGAAAGGATCGGAAAAGAGGGGCCTATACTTAAAGCACGCCCCACCCCTAATTAATGAAAACAAATAAATTAAATAAAGGGAGGGCCAAAACCCTGCCGCCCAAAATAAGGGCATACTGGGGTGGCAGAGCATGGTAAATTGCGAAAGGCCTAAGCCCTTTATATCAGAGGTTCAAATCCTCTTCCCAGTTTATGCTAAACACTCTAATAAATCACCTAATTAACCCCCTAGCCTACATCGTGCCAGTCCTATTAGCAGTAGCCTTCCTGACACTACTTGAACGAAAAGTCCTGGGATACATACAACTACGAAAAGGACCCAACGTAGTCGGACCTTATGGGCTACTACAACCCATCGCCGACGGAGTGAAACTCTTTATTAAAGAACCCGTCCGGCCGTCCACATCATCCCCCTTTTTATTTTTAGCGACCCCTATCCTTGCACTAACCCTCGCCATAACACTATGAGCACCTATGCCAATACCCTATCCCATCATTGACTTAAACCTGGGGGTTCTATTTATTTTGGCCCTATCAAGCTTAGCAGTATACTCTATTCTAGGATCAGGGTGAGCATCAAATTCAAAATATGCACTAATTGGGGCCCTTCGAGCAGTGGCTCAAACAATTTCATATGAGGTAAGCCTAGGACTCATCCTTCTCTCAGTCATTATCTTCTCAGGCGGCTATACCCTCCAAACGTTTAACACAGCCCAAGAAAGCATTTGACTATTAGCCCCGGCATGACCTCTAGCAGCCATATGGTATATTTCAACCCTAGCTGAAACAAACCGAGCACCATTTGACCTAACAGAGGGGGAATCAGAACTAGTATCCGGTTTCAATGTAGAATATGCAGGAGGCCCATTCGCCCTATTTTTCCTGGCCGAATACGCTAACATTCTCATAATAAACACCTTGTCAGCCGTACTGTTCCTAGGATCTTCTCACTTCCCCAACATGCCCGAGTTAACAACAATTAGCCTCATGATTAAGGCCGCATTCCTCTCAGTCGTATTTCTATGAGTCCGGGCCTCCTACCCCCGATTTCGGTATGACCAACTTATACACCTCGTATGAAAAAACTTCCTGCCACTAACGCTAGCACTTGTACTATGACATGTAGCCCTACCAATTGCACTAGCAGGCCTTCCCCCACAACTATAGTTTAGGAACTGTGCCCGAATGCCCAGGGACCACTTTGATAGAGTGGCTTATAGGGGTTAAAATCCCCTCGGTTCTTAGAAAGAAGGGGGTCGAACCCATGCCCAAGAGATCAAAACTCTTAGTGCTTCCTCTACACCACTTTCTAAGATGGGGTCAGCTAATAAAGCTTTCGGGCCCATACCCCGAACATGACGGTTAAAGTCCCTCCTCCATCAATGAACCCCTACGTACTAATAATTCTATTATCTAGCCTAGGACTAGGCACCACCCTAACTTTTGCTAGCTCTCATTGACTCTTAGCTTGAATGGGGTTAGAAATCAATACCCTGGCAATTGTACCGTTAATAGCACAGCATCACCACCCACGGGCAGTAGAAGCTACCACGAAATACTTCTTGACTCAAGCAACCGCAGCAGCAATAATCCTGTTTGCAAGTACAACAAATGCATGGATCACAGGGGAGTGAGATATGAGCAACATATCAAGCCCAATCGCCAGCACCATAGTTATCACCGCCTTAGCACTTAAAATTGGACTTGCACCAATACACTTCTGAATACCGGAAGTTCTACAGGGATTGGACCTACTGACGGGCCTAATTCTGTCGACTTGGCAAAAGCTGGCTCCTCTAGCCCTTATTATCCAGACATCTCAGGCCATCGACCCACTCTTACTAACCTCCCTAGGACTTATATCTACACTAGTGGGAGGGTGAGGTGGGTTAAATCAAACCCAACTACGGAAAATCCTGGCCTATTCCTCTATCGCCCATATGGGATGAATGATTATTGTACTACAATATGCCCCCCAACTCACGCTCCTTGCATTAGGAACCTACATCTTCATGACCTCCGCAGCATTTCTCACACTTAAAACATCCTCAGCTACAAAGATTAACACCCTCGCGATAGCCTGATCAAATAACCCGACCCTAACGGCAACCACTGCCCTTGTTTTACTATCATTGGGTGGACTACCACCACTAACGGGGTTCATGCCAAAATGACTAATTCTTCAAGAATTAGCAAAGCAAGGCCTCCCAGCTACCGCCACAATTATGGCCCTCGCAGCCCTGCTTAGCCTTTACTTCTACCTCCGACTGTGTTATGCAATGACACTAACAATCTCCCCAAATACAACCAACTCAACTACACCCTGACGAGTAAAAACAACTCAAACCTCCCTGCCCCTGACTATCTCAACCACGATTGCACTAGGTCTTCTACCTGTGACCCCAGCTATTTTGATACTGGCCACCTAAGGGACTTAGGATAGCACCAGACCAAGAGCCTTCAAAGCTCTAAGCAGAAGTGAAAATCTTCTAGTCCCTGGATAAGACCTACAAGAGTCTATCTTGCATTTTCTGATTGCAAATCAAATGTTTTTATTAAACTAAGGCCTTACTAGATGGGAAGGCCTCGATCCTACAAACTCTTAGTTAACAGCTAAGCGCTCAAGCCAGCGAGCATCCATCTACTTTTCCCGCCGTTGGCCTAAAAGGCGGGAAAAGCCCCGGCAGAGTATTACTCTACGTCTCTGGATTTGCAATCCAACATGTTTCTTCACCACGGGGCTGTGATAGGGAGAGGACTTAAACCTCTGTCTTCGGGGCTACAACCCACCGCCTGGTGCTCGGCTACCCTACCTGTGGCAATTACGCGCTGATTCTTTTCTACAAACCACAAAGACATTGGTACCCTTTATCTTGTATTTGGTGCCTGAGCTGGAATAGTGGGGACTGCTTTAAGCCTTCTTATTCGAGCCGAACTTAGTCAACCCGGATCACTTCTAGGCGATGATCAAATCTACAATGTTATCGTTACTGCCCACGCCTTTGTAATAATTTTCTTTATAGTAATACCAATCCTCATTGGGGGTTTTGGAAATTGACTCGTACCACTAATAATCGGAGCACCTGACATGGCATTCCCACGAATGAATAATATAAGCTTCTGACTTCTCCCCCCATCATTTCTCCTGCTACTAGCCTCTTCTGGCGTTGAGGCCGGGGCGGGAACGGGATGAACAGTCTACCCACCACTCGCAGGTAATCTTGCCCACGCGGGAGCATCCGTAGACCTTACAATTTTTTCACTTCACTTAGCAGGTGTTTCATCAATTCTGGGAGCAATTAATTTTATTACTACCACTATTAACATGAAACCCCCAGCTATCTCCCAATATCAAACGCCTTTATTCGTGTGGGCTGTACTTGTAACAGCTGTGCTCCTACTTCTGTCGCTCCCAGTTCTGGCCGCCGGAATTACGATGCTCCTTACAGACCGAAATCTTAACACTACATTCTTCGACCCGGCAGGGGGAGGGGACCCAATCCTGTACCAACACCTATTCTGATTTTTTGGTCACCCCGAAGTATACATTCTTATTTTACCTGGATTCGGTATCATTTCACATGTTGTAGCCTACTACGCTGGTAAAAAAGAGCCATTCGGCTATATAGGAATAGTCTGAGCTATGATGGCTATCGGCCTCCTTGGTTTTATTGTCTGAGCCCACCACATGTTTACTGTCGGGATGGACGTAGACACCCGTGCCTACTTCACATCTGCAACAATGATTATCGCCATCCCAACCGGTGTAAAAGTATTTAGCTGACTCGCCACATTACACGGCGGCTCAATTAAATGGGATACACCCATGCTATGAGCCCTGGGGTTCATTTTCCTTTTCACAGTCGGGGGACTAACAGGAATTGTGTTGGCCAATTCATCATTAGATATTGTACTTCACGACACATACTACGTAGTTGCACATTTCCACTATGTACTATCAATGGGTGCCGTATTTGCCATTATAGCAGCCTTTGTTCACTGATTCCCACTATTCTCAGGATATACCCTAAATGACACCTGAACAAAAATCCACTTTGGTGTAATATTTATTGGTGTAAACCTAACATTCTTCCCCCAGCACTTCCTAGGCCTAGCCGGGATGCCGCGACGATACTCTGACTACCCCGACGCCTACGCCCTGTGAAACACAGTGTCATCTATCGGATCCCTCATCTCCCTAGTCGCAGTAATTATGTTCCTATTCATCCTTTGAGAAGCCTTTGCCGCCAAACGGGAAGTCTCCTCAGTAGAGCTAACCATGACAAACGTAGAATGACTTCACGGCTGCCCTCCGCCATACCACACATTTGAAGAACCAGCATTTGTCCGAGTTCAATCAAACTAACGAGAAAGGAAGGAATTGAACCCCCATATACTGGTTTCAAGCCAGTCACATAACCACTCTGTCACTTTCTTCTAAAGACATTAGTAAAATGCAAATTACACCACCTTGTCAAGGTGGTATTACAGGTTAAATCCCTGTATGTCTTAAGCCTTAGGCTTAATGGCACATCCCACACAACTAGGATTCCAAGACGCGGCATCACCCGTTATAGAAGAACTTCTCCACTTCCACGACCACGCCCTAATAATTGTCTTCTTAATTAGCACCTTAGTGTTATATATTATTATTGCAATAGTTTCTACTAAACTCACCAACAAATATATCCTAGACTCTCAAGAAATCGAAATTGTTTGAACCGTTTTACCAGCTGTAATCCTGGTTTTGATTGCCCTGCCCTCCCTTCGAATTCTATATCTTATAGACGAAATTAATGACCCCCACCTAACAATTAAAGCCATGGGACACCAGTGATACTGAAGCTATGAATACACAGACTATGAAGACCTAGGCTTTGACTCCTATATAATCCCAACTCAAGACCTCACACCGGGGCAGTTCCGACTACTAGAGACTGACCACCGAATAGTAGTCCCGATAGAATCACCAATTCGTGTATTAGTTTCTGCTGAAGACGTACTTCATTCTTGAGCCGTACCATCTCTCGGGGTAAAAATGGACGCAGTACCCGGACGACTAAATCAGACTGCTTTCATTGCCTCGCGCCCAGGGGTGTTCTATGGACAATGTTCTGAAATCTGTGGGGCCAATCACAGCTTTATGCCAATTGTAGTTGAAGCCGTCCCACTAGAACACTTTGAAAGCTGATCCTCACTAATACTAGAAGACGCCTCACTAGAAAGCTAATTATTGGACAAAGCGTTGGCCTTTTAAGCCAAAGTTTGGTGACTACCGACCACCTCTAGTGAAATGCCCCAATTAAACCCCAACCCCTGATTCGCCATTCTAGTATTTTCATGAATCATCTTTCTTACCATCATCCCAACTAAAATCTTAAATCACACAACACCCAACGAACCCACCCCAATAAGCGAAGAAAAACACAAAACTGAGCCTTGAGACTGACCATGATAATGAGCTTTTTTGACCAATTTGCAAGCCCCTCCTTCTTAGGTATCCCCCTTATTGCTGTGGCAATCGCACTACCATGAATTTTATTCCCAACACCCCCATCTCGATGACTAAACAACCGACTTATTACTCTTCAAACATGGTTCATCAACCGTTTCACCAACCAGCTTCTACTACCCCTAAATGCAGGAGGACACAAGTGGGCCCTATTGTTTGCCTCCTTAATAGTATTCCTTATTACTATTAACATACTTGGCCTTCTCCCATATACCTTTACACCTACAACCCAGCTCTCACTAAACATGGGATTTGCTGTGCCGCTGTGACTTGCTACAGTAATTATTGGCATGCGTAATCAGCCAACAGTAGCCCTTGGCCACCTTCTGCCAGAGGGAACCCCCGTCCCACTAATCCCGGTACTAATTATCATCGAAACAATTAGCCTATTCATTCGCCCCCTAGCCCTTGGGGTGCGACTTACAGCTAATTTAACTGCAGGCCACCTACTAATTCAACTTATTGCCACAGCAGTATTTGTATTACTACCCATGATGCCAACAGTAGCAATTCTAACAGCCGCTGTCCTGTTTCTCCTAACACTCCTAGAAGTTGCAGTCGCAATAATCCAAGCCTATGTGTTCGTACTTCTACTAAGCCTCTACCTACAAGAAAACGTTTAATGGCACACCAAGCACATGCATTTCATATGGTTGATCCTAGCCCATGACCACTAACCGGAGCCGTAGGCGCCCTATTAATAACATCCGGCCTAGCAATCTGGTTTCACTTCCACTCAACAACGCTAATAACCCTTGGACTAATTCTCCTACTTCTTACAATGTTCCAATGATGACGTGATATCATCCGGGAAGGAACCTTCCAAGGACACCACACGCCACCTGTACAAAAAGGCCTGCGCTATGGTATAATCCTATTCATCACCTCAGAAGTTTTCTTTTTCCTCGGATTTTTCTGAGCTTTTTATCACTCAAGCCTAGCACCAACCCCTGAGCTTGGGGGGTGCTGACCACCAACAGGAATTACTACACTAGACCCATTTGAAGTCCCCCTCCTCAATACGGCAGTTCTGTTAGCATCCGGTGTAACAGTTACATGAGCTCATCATAGCATTATAGAAGGAGAACGAAAACAGACTATTCAGTCCCTTGGACTTACAATTCTTCTAGGGCTATATTTCACCGCGCTACAAGCCATAGAATACTATGAAGCCCCCTTCACAATCGCAGATGGGGTATACGGATCCACATTCTTTGTAGCCACAGGATTCCATGGACTTCATGTAATTATTGGATCAACATTCTTGGCCGTTTGCCTCCTTCGCCAAATCCAATACCATTTTACATCTGAACACCACTTCGGCTTCGAAGCCGCTGCCTGATACTGACACTTTGTCGACGTAGTCTGACTATTCCTCTACGTGTCCATCTATTGATGAGGCTCATATCTTTCTAGTATTTAAATTAGTACAAGTGACTTCCAATCATTTAGTCTTGGTTAAACCCCAGGGAAAGATAATGAATTTAATCACAACCATTCTTATTATTACAGTAGCCCTATCCTCAATTCTGGCGGTCGTATCATTCTGACTCCCCCAGATAAACCCCGATGCAGAAAAGCTTTCCCCCTACGAATGCGGATTCGACCCACTAGGATCCGCCCGATTACCATTTTCTTTACGATTCTTCCTGGTCGCCATCCTGTTCCTTCTATTTGATCTAGAAATTGCCCTTCTTCTCCCCCTTCCCTGGGGTGACCAACTTCATAACCCCACAGGAACATTCTTTTGAGCAACTACAGTCCTCATCCTTCTAACCCTGGGATTAATCTACGAATGAACCCAGGGAGGCTTAGAATGAGCAGAATAAGGGAGTTAGTCCAAAAAAGACCTCTGATTTCGGCTCAGAAAATTGTGGTTTAAGTCCACGACCCCCTTATGACACCAGTACATTTCAGCTTCAGTTCGGCATTTATTCTAGGACTAATAGGACTAGCATTCCACCGCACCCACCTACTTTCTGCACTTCTATGCTTAGAGGGCATAATACTATCCCTGTTTATTGCACTAGCCCTGTGAACACTGCAATTCGAATCTACAAGCTTCTCTACCGCCCCCATGCTTTTATTAGCCTTCTCCGCCTGTGAAGCAAGTACGGGCCTCGCACTTCTAGTAGCTACAGCTCGAACCCACGGGACTGACCGCCTACAAAACCTTAACCTCCTACAATGCTAAAAGTACTAATCCCCACAATTATACTATTCCCAACAATCTGGTTAGTCTCCCCAAAATGACTGTGAACAACTACAATCGCCCACAGTCTATCGATTGCCCTTGTAAGCCTTACATGACTAAAATGAACATCCGAGACCGGCTGAACCATATCTAATATGTACTTAGGCACAGACCCCCTATCAACCCCCCTGCTGGTATTAACATGTTGGCTACTACCACTAATAATTCTAGCCAGCCAAAATCACATTAATCCAGAACCCATCAACCGACAACGCCTCTATATCACCCTACTCACCTCACTACAAACCTTCTTAATTATAGCATTCGGGGCCACAGAAATCATTATGTTTTACATTATATTTGAAGCCACACTTATTCCAACCCTAATCATCATTACCCGATGGGGAAACCAAACTGAACGGCTAAATGCGGGAACCTATTTCTTATTCTACACACTTGCGGGCTCTCTGCCTCTGCTAGTTGCACTGCTTCTACTCCAACAATCCACCGGGACCCTATCTATGCTTGTAATTCAATACTCTCAACCACTTCTACTGAACTCCTGAGGCCATAAAATTTGATGGGCCGGCTGTCTTATTGCATTCCTAGTAAAAATACCATTGTATGGCGTCCACCTATGACTCCCAAAAGCACATGTAGAGGCCCCTGTTGCAGGGTCTATAGTGCTAGCAGCAGTACTATTAAAACTAGGGGGGTACGGAATAATACGAATAATAATTATACTAGATCCCCTCTCAAAAGAATTAGTCTACCCGTTTATCATTTTAGCATTATGAGGGATTATCATAACAGGGTCTATTTGCCTGCGACAGACGGATCTTAAGTCATTAATTGCCTACTCATCCGTCAGTCATATAGGTCTTGTAGCAGGAGGCATTTTAATTCAGACCCCATGAGGGTTTTCAGGGGCAATTATCCTAATGATCGCCCATGGTTTAGTATCCTCAATATTATTCTGCTTAGCTAACACAGCATATGAACGAACTCACAGCCGAACCATGATTCTGGCCCGAGGACTACAACTAATCTTCCCGTTAACGGCAGTCTGATGATTTATTGCCAACCTGGCTAACCTGGCACTCCCCCCTCTACCCAACCTAATAGGGGAACTAATAATTATCACAACCCTGTTCAGCTGATCCCCATGAACCATCGCACTAACAGGAGCAGGCACCTTAATTACAGCAGGCTACTCACTCTACATATTCTTAATGTCTCAACGAGGCCCAACACCAAGTCACATTATAAAGCTCCAGCCCTTCCACACCCGAGAACACTTGCTAATAGCCCTTCACCTAATCCCCGTAATTCTCCTTGTAGCAAAACCAGAACTAATATGAGGTTGATGCTATTAGTAAGTATAGTTTAACTAAAATATTAGATTGTGATTCTAAAGACAGGAGTTAAAATCCCCTTACTCACCAAGGAAGGACAGAAATCAATAAGTACTGCTAATCCTTATGCACCGCGGTTAAAATCCGCGGCTTCCTCACGCTTCTGAAGGATAACAGCTCATCCGTTGGTCTTAGGAACCAAAAACTCTTGGTGCAAATCCAAGTGGAAGCTATGAACCCAACAACGCTAATTATATCCTCCTCACTTATTTTAGTCATCACAATCCTTATTACCCCACTATTAACAACACTAAATCCTGAGCCGCGCAAGATAGGCTGAGCAAACACACATGTAAAAACCGCGGTCAGCACCGCATTTTTCATTAGCCTACTACCACTAATAATTTTTCTGGACCAAGGATTAGAAAGTGTTACTACAAACTGACACTGAATAAACACACACATCTTCGACACAAACATTAGCTTTAAGTTTGACCACTATTCTCTTATTTTTACACCCATTGCTCTCTACGTCACCTGGTCTATTTTAGAATTTGCATTATGGTACATGCATTCGGACCCTAATATGAACCGGTTTTTTAAATATTTACTACTATTTTTAGTAGCAATAATTACGCTTGTCACTGCCAACAACATGTTTCAACTATTTATTGGCTGGGAAGGAGTTGGGATTATGTCATTTCTACTAATTGGGTGATGATATGGACGAGCGGACGCTAATACAGCAGCTCTGCAGGCTGTAATCTACAACCGAGTCGGGGACATTGGATTAATCTTAAGCATGGCATGATTTGCAATAAATCTTAACTCCTGGGAGATCCAACAGATCTTCTTTCTGTCAAAGAACTTTGATATAACAATTCCCCTAATAGGACTTATCCTAGCAGCAACAGGAAAATCGGCCCAATTTGGCCTGCATCCGTGGCTTCCTTCTGCCATGGAGGGCCCTACACCAGTATCTGCCCTACTCCATTCTAGCACCATGGTCGTAGCTGGAATCTTTTTACTAATTCGCCTCCACCCCCTCATAGAAAATAACCAGACCGCATTAACAATCTGCCTATGCTTAGGAGCCCTAACCACGCTATTTACAGCCACCTGCGCCCTAACCCAAAATGATATTAAAAAAATTGTAGCTTTCTCAACATCCAGCCAATTAGGCCTAATAATAGTTACAATTGGCCTAAATCAGCCGCAACTCGCATTCCTTCACATTTGCACCCACGCCTTCTTCAAAGCTATGCTGTTCCTATGCTCAGGGTCAATTATTCACAGCCTTAACGACGAACAAGACATCCGCAAAATAGGGGGCCTTCACAACCTAATACCAGCCACTTCAACCTACCTCACAATTGGCAGCCTAGCATTAACAGGAACCCCATTTCTTGCAGGCTTCTTTTCAAAAGATGCTATTATTGAAGCCCTAAACACCTCACACCTTAACGCCTGAGCCCTAGTTCTTACACTTATCGCTACATCATTTACCGCCGTTTACAGCTTTCGAGTTGTTTTCTTTGTCACCATGGGATCCCCGCGATTTCTCCCACTGTCCCCGATTAATGAAAACAACCCATTAGTAATTAACCCCATCAAACGACTTGCCTGAGGAAGTATTATTGCAGGACTTATTATTACCTCAAACTTTCTACCCTCAAAAACACCTATTATAACAATGCCTCTAACCCTAAAAATAGCAGCCCTTATGGTCACTGTTGTTGGGCTGCTGGTAGCCATAGAACTTACAGCTCTCACTAACAAACAAGTTAAAATTACCCCCACAATACCCTGACACAACTTCTCAAACATACTAGGGTACTTCCCAGCACTAGTTCACCGAATGCCCCCAAAACTCAACCTCATCCTGGGCCAATCAGTCGCCAATAAACTTGACCAAACATGATTTGAAATATCTGGGCCAAAAGGATTAACCTTAACCCAAATGATGATATCAAAAATTATGAGCGACATTCAACGAGGAATAATTAAAACATACCTAACCATCTTCCTTCTAACAATAACCTTAGCCATTCTCTTAACAATTATTTAAACCGCACGAAGAGTCCCACGACTTAACCCCCGAGTTAACTCCAGTACAACAAGCAACGTCAAAAGCAAGACCCAGGCGCAAATAACCAATATTGCTCCCCCAAAAGAATATATAACAGCTACCCCTCCAACATCCCCCCGCAACATAGAAAACTCCTTTAACCCATCAATTATTACCCAGGAGCCCTCGTACCACCCCCCTCAAAACACCCCGGCCATTAAAACTACCCCTAACAAATAAATTAGCACATAACCTGCAACAGAACGACTCCCCCAAGCCTCTGGGAAAGGTTCAGCAGCCAAAGCTGCTGAATAAGCAAATACCACGAGCATCCCCCCTAAGTAAATTAAAAAAAGAACTAGAGACAAAAAAGACCCCCCAGAGCCAACTAAAATACCACACCCAACCCCCGCTGCCACCACCAAGCCTAAAGCAGCAAAATAAGGGGTTGGATTAGAAGCAACAGCAATTAAACCCACAATCAGAGCCACCAATAACATAAACATAAAATAGGTCATAATTCTTGCTCGGATTTTAACCGAGACCAATGACTTGAAGAACCACCGTTGTAGTTCAACTACAAGAACAATAATGGCAAGCCTACGAAAAACCCACCCTCTAATAAAAATCGCCAACGATGCACTAGTTGACCTACCAACACCATCTAATATCTCAGTATGATGAAACTTCGGGTCCCTTCTTGGACTATGTTTAATCACACAAATTCTAACAGGGCTATTCCTAGCCATACATTACACCTCAGACATTTCAACCGCATTTTCATCAGTAGCCCACATCTGCCGAGACGTTAACTACGGCTGACTTATTCGTAATCTTCATGCTAACGGAGCATCATTCTTTTTCATCTGTATTTATATACACGTCGCCCGTGGCCTGTATTACGGATCATACCTCTATAAAGAAACCTGAAATATTGGTGTAGTACTACTCCTATTAGTCATGATGACAGCCTTTGTCGGTTATGTCCTTCCATGAGGACAAATATCCTTCTGGGGGGCCACAGTAATTACGAACCTCCTTTCAGCAGTCCCCTACATAGGGGACACACTTGTTCAATGAATTTGAGGTGGCTTCTCAGTAGACAATGCAACGCTAACACGATTCTTTGCATTCCACTTCTTATTACCTTTCATCATTGCCGCCGCAACCCTCCTCCACCTGCTGTTCCTCCACGAAACAGGATCGAACAACCCGGCCGGCCTAAACTCTGATGCCGATAAAATCTCCTTCCACCCATATTTTTCATACAAAGACCTCCTCGGATTCGTAATCATACTGCTAGCCTTAACATCACTAGCACTGTTCTCCCCAAACCTGCTAGGGGATCCAGACAATTTTACACCAGCCAACCCCATGGTAACTCCACCACACATTAAACCTGAATGATACTTCCTATTTGCCTACGCCATCCTGCGGTCCATCCCAAACAAACTAGGGGGTGTTCTTGCTTTATTATTCTCAATCCTAATCCTAATAGTAGTCCCAATCCTGCACACCTCGAAACAACGAGGACTAACATTTCGCCCAATCACCCAATTTTTATTCTGAACACTTGTAGCAGACATACTAATCCTAACATGAATTGGAGGCATGCCTGTAGAACACCCCTATGTCATTATTGGCCAAGTAGCATCAATTCTATACTTTGCACTTTTCCTTGTGCTAGTCCCACTAGCAGGATGAATAGAAAATAAAGCACTAAAATGAGCTTGCCCTAGTAGCTTAGTATTAAAGCATCGGTCTTGTAATCCGAAGATCGGAGGTTAAATTCCCCCCTAGCGCCCAGAAAAGAGAGATTTTAACTCCCACCCCTGGCTCCCAAAGCCAGAATTCTAAATTAAACTATCTTCTGATAGTAACATGTATGTATTAGTACATACTATGTATAATATTACATAATGCATTAGTACTTACATATGTATTATCACCATTCATTTATTTTAACCTTAAAGCAAGTACTAACGTCTAAGAAAACATAAACCAAATTATTAAAACTCAGAAATAATTTATTCTAACCTGGGAAATAGATTAATCCCTTAAATATGGCACTCAAATTTTTCCTTGAATTACCCAGCTAAGATTTATTTTAAAATTATTAATGTAGTAAGAGACCACCAACTGGTTGGAATAAATGCATACTATTAATGATAGAATCAGGGACACAAAATGTGGGGGTCGCACACTGTGAACTATTCCTGGTATCTGGTTCCTATTTCAGGTACATAACTTTATTTACTCCACCCTCGGATAATTATACTGGCATCTGATTAATGGTGTAATTACATACTCCTCGTTACCCAACATGCCGGGCGTTCTTTTATATGCATAGGGTTCTCTTTTTTAGGTTTCCTTTCACTTTGCATTTCAGAGTGCAAGCGCAAACAATATATTAAGGTTGAACTATTCCTTGCACGAGTTGAAGTAGGTTAATTATTAAATGACATAACTTAAGAATTACATATTAATATCTCAAGTGCATAACATATACATCACTTCTTCAACTTATCCTTATATATCTGCCCCCTTTGGTTTTTGCGCGACAAACCCCCCTACCCCCTACGCTCAGCGAATCCTGTTATCCTTGTCAAACCCCGAAACCAAGGAAGGCCCGAGAACGTGCCAGCTAACGAGTTGAAATATGGGTTAGCCATCCGCATTGTATATATATACATGCACATTGCATTAACACATTTCCCTAAATGTCCCAAATTTTAGCCTAAAATCTTCTACTAAAAATTTTATAAATTTCTCAATGCTAAAAAATTAAATATTTATAAC